GTTATCATAGCTTACCCAAAGCATAGCACTGAAAATGCTAAGACGGCTACCACCTGACTAACACAAGGTCTTGGTCTTAACCTCCTATTATCTTATCCTCTAATTATACATGCAAGGCTCACCAAAACAGTGAAACAACCCACCTCAACACATCTGGAGTTGGTATCAGGCATACGCCAATTACACCGAGCAAACAAGCCACACCCCCACGGGCAAGCAGCAGTAGTTAATATTAGGCCATAAGCACCTTTAAAACTTGACCTAGTAAGAAGACATATCTAGGGTCGGTTAATCTCGTGCCAGCGACCGCGGTTACACGACAGACCCAAGATAATAGCACCGGCGTAAAGCACGACTAGAACAATATTACAATAAGGGGAACGAAGCCAAACCGGGCTGTAAAAAGCCATAAGCCCCACTAACACCCACCCCATACAATATAATTTCAACTCGTGAAAACAGGAACACAAACTAAGATTAGATACCTTACTATGCCTAACCTAACATGCAATTAAAACACTAATTGCTCGCCAAATAACTACGAGTAAAAACTTAAAATTTAAAAGACTTGACGGTACTTCACACCGCCCTAGAGGAGCCTGTCTAATAACCGACACCCCACGATTAACCCAACCCACCCTAGCCCAACAGTCTATATACCGCCATCGCCAGCTCACCTTGTAAAAGAAACATAGCGAGCCCAAAAGCATCCACCACTAACACGATAGGTCGAGGTGTAACTAATGGGTGGGATCAGATGGGCTACATTTTCTAATATAGAAAATACGAATAGACTATGAAAGTAGAAACCGAAGGAGGATTTAGCAGTATGTTGAGGACAAAATGCTCAACCGAAATAAACGCAATGAAGTGCGTACACACCGCCCGTCATCCCTGCCTAAACATTAATAAACTCTATAAATCAACATAACCAACAAACAGGGCAAGTCGTAACATGGTAAGCGTACTGGAAAGTGCGCTTAGAAACAAAAAGTAGCTTACAGTAAAGCCTTCGACCTACACTCGAACGACATTAAACATTAATCTTTTTGAGCTGAAATCGGCCTCACACAAAAATACACCACACAACAAACAAACCATTTGACAAACCAAGTAGATGTGATCGAACAGTAAACACCACACCACTAGTACCGCAAGGGAACAATTTCAAGCAAAAAATAGCAAAGATTAACCCTTGTACCTTTTGCATCATGGTTTAGCAAGAAATAAAGACAAGAAGAATCATAGCCTACACCCCGAAACCAGATGAGCTACTTTAAAGCAGCTAAATAGAGCACACCCTTCTCTGTGGCAAAAGAGTGGGAAGACTTTAAAGTAGAGGTGAAACGCCTATCGAATCTGGAGATAGCTGGCTACCCAAAATAGAATCTTAGTTCAACTTTAGACCAGAATAATAAACACTTATTTTCTAAAGAAAGTCAATAGGGGTACAGCTCTATTGAAACAGGAAACAACCTGAATTTGAGAGTACAAACAATAAACTTACCAGTAGGACTTAAAGCAACCACCTAATAAAATATCGTTAAAGAATTTACACAAAAATAATTCAACTCAATCAATCCTCCAAACAAACTAAGGGTAAACCCATAACTATGGGTAATATAATGCTAAAACTAATAATAAGACAACCTCTCTTTACACACCCATCCTCTAGAAACGGAAAAACCGCTAGCATTTAACAGACCATAATAGGAATACACCACCCCCTTCCCAACAATAACTCACTGTGAACCCAACACAGGTGTGTAAAAAAGAAAGATCAACCACTATGAAAGGAACTCGGCAACCGCAAACCCCAACTGTTTAACAAAAACATAACCTTTAGCCAAACAAGTATTAAAGGCAACGCCTGCCCAGTGAATAATTAAACGGCCGCGGTACCCTAACCGTGCAAAGGTAGCATAATCATTTGTCTATTAATTGTAGACCTGTATGAAAGGCAAAATGAGGGTTTAACTGTCTCTTATAGTAAATCTATTAAACTGATCTCTTAGTAAAAAAGCTAAGATATTCCCATAAGACCAGAAGACCCTGTGAAGCTTTAACTAAACTATTAAACCATATAATAACTACTTTAGGTTGGGGCGACCTTGGAAATAAAAAGAACTTCCAATATAACAACCAAACCCACTAGGCCTACAAGCCAATTAACGACCCAGTAATACTGATAATTGAACTAAGTTACTCCAGGGATAACAGCGCCATCTTCTTCAAGAGCCCATATCAAAAAGAAGGTTTACGACCTCGATGTTGGATCAGGACACCCCAATGGTGCAACCGCTATTAAAGGTTCGTTTGTTCAACGATTAAAGTCCTACGTGATCTGAGTTCAGACCGGAGAAATCCAGGTCGGTTTCTATCTATGACGAACTGCACCTAGTACGAAAGGACCGGTACAGTAAAGCCAATACACAAGCATGCTCTTAACACATCTATAAAAATCAACAACACATGCCACCCTAACCAAGACAAGGTTAATTAAGGACACCCTTAATAATAATTACCCTCCTAATTAACATCTCTAACTCTCTCCTCTATATCTTATCAATCCTCATTGCAGTTGCATTTCTAACACTCCTTGAACGAAAACTATTAGGCTATATACAACACCGCAAAGGACCAAACCTTGTTGGCCCACTCGGACTTCTTCAACCAATCGCCGATGGCCTAAAACTAATCACAAAAGAGTCAACAAAACCATCCCTTTCCTCACCAATCTTGTTCACTTTATCCCCTATTTTAGCCTTAACCCTAGCATTAACATCATGAGCCCCAATCCCAATACCATTGGCCTTCACAAATATAAACCTAACACTACTATTCATTATAGCAATATCTGGAATATTCACTTATGCCATCTTGTGGTCAGGATGATCATCAAACTCTAAATACCCGTTAATCGGGGCAATGCGAGCCGTAGCCCAGATTATTTCTTATGAAGTAACCCTAGGGTTGATTATCATTTCCATAGCCACAATTACTGGCGGATACTCCCTAACCTCATTTACTGAAACACAAGAACACATTTGACTTATAATCCCAACCTGACCCCTAGCCATAATATGATTTACATCTACCCTGGCAGAAACTAACCGATCCCCATTTGACCTTACAGAAGGAGAATCAGAACTGGTATCCGGTTTCAACGTAGAGTTTTCAGCCGGACCATTCGCACTTCTATTCTTAGCAGAATACACTAATATTTTGATAATAAATACACTATCTGTCTTAATGTTTATTAACCCAGGCACGATAAACCCACAACTATTTACAATTAACCTAATAACAAAAACAATTCTTCTAACCTCTACATTTCTTTGAATCCGGGCTTCCTACCCACGATTCCGATATGATCAACTAATACACCTTTTATGAAAACAATACCTACCCCTCACATTAGCCATGTGCTTACTAAATACCTCATCATCAACAACTATGATGGGAACCCCACCACAATGGAAGCGTGCCTGAGTAAGGACTACCTTGATAGAGTAGACACGGAATAAAAATTCCCGCCTCCCAAAAAAAAATAAGCCCTCCGGGTACCCCCCCTACCCCCCCAAGCTTATAAATACCGCCAGACTATAATGTTCTTGACTACATTATAGTCTTTTACTTGCTATGTATAATCATACATTAATGGCTTGCCCCATGCATATAAGCCCGTATGCCTTTATGAATTCATTTTAAGTAAAATTGCCTATCTCACATACCTGTCCTACCTCATTTTTTAACGTTCCATTCATATGTAAGGGTACCTATTCTTGGTAACCATGACTATCCCGCTCCAAAGGGGGTCCCATGCCTTAGCCCAGCCCGTGAAATCCTCTATCCTTCCTTCCTAGATACTTCTGTCCTGCGTTTCACGGACATAGCTCGTAACTCCTCCCAGATTGCCTTTTAAGAGGCCACTGGTTACACCTTCAAGATCATCTCAACGGCCCGGAACCATCCCTCCCTACTTGCTCTTTAAGAGGCCTTTGGTCGCACCCTTTATCCTGGTACATTCACCCTCATGTTCTTATCACGTATGCCAGATCCACCCCTGGTAGTCTTTTTTTCTCTCTACCTTTCACTTGACCCCTCGATGCTCGTTACCGTTACCCCTCACCGGGGTAGACACGCTAGTCCGGGTGGCGCACGATTCTTGGCCTCGCATATTCCCTATAGGGATACATTCCTTAATGCTTGTTAGACATATTTTTCTCCTATACCGTATTCTCAATAATTAATTTATTATAGAATCGCCGTTGAAAAAAAAATTTTTCACTGAAAATTTTTAAAATTTGAAACAACGAGATGCGAAAAACTACAATAAGAATTAACTATGCCAAAATTCACCTTTAGCTTTTACAAATTATCTGTCACCCTCTCCGCCCAAAAACATTGAACAAACCCCGCATCTTAAATTTTATCCCGAAATCGCCTCAATTTTGTGTGTCATTTTTTGAAAAATCGTCACAAACCTCTCAAAAATCAAAAATGCTCTTTTATTATTATAAAAATACGGGATACTTAAATTTGCATCCCGAATTCATCTATATTCTTTAAAACGGCTCTCAAAACCTCCGCCGAGGTTCACAAACATTAAGGTAGCAAAACCAGGCCATGCAAAGGACTTAAAATCCCAACATAGGTGTTCAAATCACCTCCTTAATACTAGAAAATCAAGATTTGAACTTGAACCAGAAAGCCCAAAACTTTCGATACTACCAATATACTATCTTCTAGCAAGGTCAGCTAAATAAGCTATCGGGCCCATACCCCGAAAATGTCAAACGACCCTTGCTAATTAATCCAGTAACTTGAATAATTATTACCACAAGCATCGCCACAAGCACCATACTAATCACATCAACAACCCATTGAGTAATAACCTGAGTCTGCCTAGAGATTAATACACTAGCCATAACCCCAATAATCTCAAAATCAAATCACCCTCGGGCAACAGAAGCGGCAACAAAATACTTCCTTACCCAAACCATTGCCTCCACAACCATACTCTTTGCAGCCACAATAAACGCTATAAACACCTCAAACTGAGGGATACAATTAACATCAGAACCATCAACAACAATTATCACCATCTCCTTATTAATAAAAATGGCAGCCGCACCATTTCACTTTTGACTCCCAGAAGTATCACAAGGAACAACAACCATAACAGCCTTAACAATCCTCACATGACAAAAAATTGCCCCTCTTACAATTCTACTCAATATAAATAACAAAATCAATATTACACTCATACTTACATCAGCCCTCCTATCAGTCATAATTGGAGGCCTGGGCGGCCTTAACCAAACCCAACTACGTAAACTAATAGCATTTTCATCAATTGCCCACACAGGCTGAATTCTAACAACCTTAACTATAGCACCAAACATCTCACTACTCACATTCATAGTCTATATTTTAACCACAACTCCAATCTTCATAACCATAAACACTACATCATTAAACACAATAAAAGACATCGGAACAATTTGATTGCTATCACCAACTACCATACTAATTCTATCATCCACTGTTCTATCTATGGGAGGACTTCCTCCAACAACAGGATTTATACCAAAATGATTGATCCTAAATAAGATAGCACACTTAAATATAGAAGCTGAAGCCACAATAATAGCAATAGCCTCCCTCCTAAGCCTATACGTCTATATACGACTCATATATATATCCTCTATAACACTACCGCCTCACACCACTACAATACCCATAAAATGACGAACGACACACAAAAACCATCCAATATTAATTTCCACATTGGCTATTATAACAACCACACTCCTCCCGCTTTCCCCAAACCTATAGAAACTTAAGTTATACTAAACTAGAGGCCTTCAAAGCCACCAAAAAAGACCACTTTAGTTTCTGCCCTAGAGCTTGCAGAACCCCTACATCACCTGCTTGCAACACAGATATTTTACTTAAACTAAAGCTCCCTAGATTAGCGGGCCTCGATCCCACAAAAAACTAATTAACAGCTAGCTGTCCAAACCGGCGGACCTTAACCTAGCTTCTCCGTTTTTTATAGCGCTGGGAAAAAAACGGAGAAACCCCGGGCAGCTGCCTACTTCAGATTTGCAGTCTGACATGATCACACCTCGGAGTTTGGTGGTAAGGGTAAACACCCTATGAGTAATTTTACAGACTACCGCTTAAATCAGCCATACTACCTGTGTTTATCACCCGTTGATTGTTCTCAACAAACCACAAAGATATTGGAACCCTCTACCTACTGTTCGGCACCTGATCCGGGTTAATCGGGGCCTGCCTAAGTATTCTCATACGAATAGAACTCACCCAACCCGGATCCTTGTTTGGCAGCGACCAGATCTTTAATGTTCTAGTTACTGCCCACGCATTCATTATAATCTTTTTTATGGTTATACCAATTATAATTGGAGGTTTTGGAAACTGATTAATTCCGTTAATAATTGGAGCCCCAGATATAGCTTTTCCACGAATAAACAATATAAGCTTCTGACTACTCCCGCCAGCCCTGTTGCTTTTACTATCCTCCTCCTATGTAGAAGCTGGCGCCGGCACAGGCTGAACTGTGTACCCACCCCTATCAGGAAACTTAGTACACTCGGGCCCATCAGTAGACCTAGCAATCTTCTCCTTACATCTAGCAGGCGCCTCGTCCATCCTGGGAGCAATCAACTTCATTACAACGTGCATTAACATGAAACCAAAATCTATACCAATATTTAATATCCCCCTATTTGTCTGATCAGTATTAATCACAGCTATTATGCTCCTTCTAGCCCTACCAGTATTAGCAGCGGCAATTACAATACTTCTAACTGACCGTAACCTAAACACCTCATTCTTTGACCCCTGTGGCGGAGGAGACCCAGTATTATTCCAACACCTGTTCTGATTCTTCGGACACCCGGAAGTATATATCCTTATTCTACCCGGCTTTGGCATCATTTCAAGCATTATTACGTTTTACACCGGAAAAAAAAACACTTTCGGATACACAAGCATGATTTGGGCCATAATATCTATTGCAATCCTTGGCTTTGTAGTATGAGCACATCATATGTTTACCGTGGGTCTAGATATTGACAGCCGAGCATATTTCACAGCAGCAACAATAATCATTGCAATTCCAACAGGGATTAAAGTTTTTGGTTGATTGGCCACCCTCACGGGAGGACAAATTAAATGACAAACCCCGATCTACTGAGCCCTTGGATTTATTTTTTTATTCACTGTCGGAGGTATAACCGGAATTATTCTAGCAAACTCATCATTAGACATTGTATTACACGACACCTACTATGTAGTAGCACACTTCCACTACGTCTTATCCATAGGAGCAGTCTTTGCCATTATGGGCGGACTAACACACTGATTCCCATTATTTACCGGATACACACTAAACCAAACCATAACAAAAACTCAATTCTGAGTTATATTTACTGGGGTAAATTTGACATTCTTTCCACAGCACTTCCTAGGTTTATCAGGCATACCACGACGATACTCAGACTTCCCAGACGCCTTCACCTTGTGAAACACAATCTCATCAATTGGTTCAACAATCTCAATGGTAGCCGTACTTATATCCCTATTTATTGTCTGAGAAGCACTCACACATAAACAAAAAGCCCACTCAACACTTGGAAAAAAAACTCACATCGAATGATTCTATGGCACACCACCCCCACATCACACCCACACAGAACCCACATTTATACTAAACAACACATACGCCCCAATTCGAAACTTTATTACCTACATAGAGTGACCTTGGCCCGAGAAAAGGCAGCACTTTATACTACCATCTATTAATTTCAAGTTAATCGCATATATGCTTTTTTCCCGAGAGCCTAGTAAACACATTACATGGCTTTGTCATAGCCAAATCACAGCCCCTGTGGCTCTCAATGCCATACGCAACCCAACTATCATTACAAGAAGCCGTCGGACCAACAATAGAGGAAGTCGTATTTCTACACGACCACGTCCTTCTACTTACATGCCTTATATCATTAGTAATCATAATATTTGCCATAACAGCAACCACAACAACCCTAACCCATAACGACCCGACAGAAGAAGTAGAACAATTAGAAGCAGCCTGAACTGCCGCACCTATTATAATCCTTATCTTAACTGCCTTACCATCTGTTCGATCCCTTTATCTTATAGAAGAGGTATTTGACCCATATCTTACTATTAAAGCAACAGGCCACCAGTGATACTGAAACTACGAGTACTCAGACGAGACCCGAGTCTCATTCGACTCGTATATAATTCAAACAAACGACCTACAAAACGGCTCACCCCGGTTACTTGAAGTAGATCACCGCATAACTATGCCTGCAAATCTACAAGCACGAATTGTAGTAACAGCAGAAGACGTCCTACACTCCTGGACTATCCCCTCCCTTGGGGTCAAAGTGGACGCCGTACCAGGACGTCTTAACCAAATTCCACTTTCTACATCACGAGTGGGGGTGTTCTTCGGTCAGTGCTCAGAAATTTGCGGAGCAAACCACAGCTTTATACCAATCGCCATAGAAGCGATTCCTCTTAACCACTTCGAACAATGATTAACCTCAGAACAGTCATTAAGAAGCTTCTATAGCATTAACCTTTTAAGTTAAAGAAGAAACACTGTTTCCTTGATGAAATGCCACAACTAGATACAATCTTTATCTCTCTAATCTTCTCTTGAACGTGGACTATAATCTATTTTATAGTAAAAAAAACCTCTACTATCCGAATAACATTACCCCCAAAAATTTTCTCACACACAAAATTTAATAAACAAACACTTACCCTACCATGAACATAAACATATTTGAACAATTTTCAAGCCCAGAGTTTCTAACAATTCCAACAATCCTGTTGTCTATACTCATCCCAATTACAATAACCCACCACAAACCACAACTATTGGGGAACCGTACTACATCAGCCATATCTTGATTACTAAAAATTATTATACTTAATATAACTAACCAACTTTCTACCAACGGACAAAAATGATCCCGAACTCTAACCAGCCTACTAATCTTTATCCTACTATCTAACCTCCTAGGCCTACTTCCATACACATTCACAACAACCTCTCAACTATCAATAAACATAGCTATAGCCCTACCCCTATGAATAGCCACAGTTATTACGGGGCTTATAAAAAAACCATCAATTGCATTAGCCCACATACTTCCAGAGGGCTCCCCAACGCCCCTAGTTCCTTTCATAATTATAATCGAGACTATTAGTATTCTAATACGACCCTTAGCCTTGGGCGTACGACTAACAGCAAACATTACAGCGGGACACCTCCTCATAACCATAGTAAGCTCAGCTGCACTAAATCTAATTAATACTAACATTACTCTAAGCATGATAACTGGAACTCTACTACTATTGCTTACCGCACTAGAACTAGCAGTTGCCTGCATCCAATCATACGTATTTGTACTGTTGGTGGTCCTATACCTCCAAGAAAACACATAATGACACACCAACTCCACCAATACCATCTAGTAGACCCAAGCCCATGGCCCCTAACAGGGGCCATGGGCTCGCTGCTTCTAGCCTCAGGGCTAGCCATTTGATTTCACACTAACTCAACCATAGTACTCAAACTAGGCCTTCTTACTATTACCCTCACCATAATTCAATGATGACGCGACGTAATCCGAGAGAGCACCTATCAAGGACACCACACAAAAGGCGTCCAAAAAAATATACGATGGGGCATGATCCTATTCATTACATCAGAAGTTTTCTTTTTCCTTGGGTTTTTCTGAGCTTTATATCACATCAGCCTTGTCCCAACACCAGAACTGGGGGCAGAGTGACCGCCAACAGGAATTACCCCACTTAACCCTATAGAAGTACCACTGCTAAACACCGCAGTACTTTTATCATCTGGAGCAACCATTACATGATCTCACCACACAATAATAAATGGGAATAAAAACGAAGCCTCTTACTCACTAGTAATAACCATTATCTTAGGTGTCTACTTCACAGCCCTACAAGCATCAGAGTATATAGAGACCCCATTCACTATCTCAGACAGCGTATACGGCTCTTTATTCTTTGTAGCCACAGGATTTCACGGACTTCACGTAATAATCGGAACATCATTCCTTATTGTATGCATAATACGACTTGTCTCCAACCACTTTACAACAACACACCACTTCGGGTATGAAGCAGCAATCTGATACTGACACTTCGTAGACGTTGTATGATTATTCTTATATATCTCAGTATACTGATGAGGATCTTATTTCTTTAGTATAAGTGTACAAATGCCTTCCAAGCATTAAGACCCTCTCGGGAAGGAATAATTAGCCTAACGACCCTTATTATAATAGCCTTACTCACAGCAATTTTATTATACACGATCAACACCCATGTTCTCTACAAACCAGACATAAACAAGATATCACCATATGAGTGCGGGTTTGATCCTCTTGGAAGTGCCCGAACCCCCATTTCAATTCAATTCTTCCTAATTGCTATCTTATTTATCCTGTTTGACTTAGAAATTATTCTTCTATTACCAATCCCGTGAAGCATAAATACAAACCCGCCCAACACAGCCATCTTACTAACCCTAACTATTTTACTTATCCTTACAGCGGGCCTCATATATGAGTGATCCCAAGGAGGACTAGAATGAACAGAGTACTGTGGTAGTCTAATAAGACATCTGATTTCGACTCAGAAGAACTTAATCTATTAAGCCTCAGTAGTGGAACTAACCAAAACCATCCTATTTATAGCCTTTACTATTACAATCATAAGCTTATCAACACAACAAAAACACCTTATACTAGCATTAATGTGTGTAGAAACAATAATATTAATCTTGTTTACAATAATAGTTGTATTTACATCAACACTGCTAACCCTATCACAAATCCCAATATCAACCATCCTATTAACTGTCTCGGTCTGTGGGGCAGCCGTAGGCCTAAGCCTCGTAGTAGCAATTACACGAACCCACGGAAGCGACTTTCTAAAAAACCTGAGCCTTCTATAATGCTAAAAATTATTTTCATAACTTTAATATTAATCCCAACCACTTTAATATTAAAACCAAAAATCCTATATTCAGCAACAACCTCATACACATTTATTCTTGCCCTAATTAGCCTTAACTTTCTAGAACCAAATTCAAATATACAACTATGCCTAGATTACACCTCCTCCCCGCTATTTACACTGTCTTACTGGCTTCTTCCAATAATAGTAATTGCCAGCCAAAACGCAATAAAAAAAGAACCAATACAACGACAACGCACACTACTAGCTACCCTCTCCGCCCTACAATTAACTATTGCCCTTACATTCTCAGCCTACAACCTTACTCTACTCTATCTAATATTTGAAGCAACATTAATTCCTACCTTAGTCATTATCACACGCTGAGGCCAACAAGCAGAGCGTTTAACCGCAGGAACCTACTTTATACTTTATACTCTAACAACCTCCATACCTCTTCTAATTACAACCCTATATCTAAACAACAAGTCTCTGACCCCAACACTATTCATTCAAACCACCCAATTAATTAATCAACCAACAGAACTCATCCTATGATTAGGGTGTTTATCCTCCTTTCTAGCAAAAATACCAATCTATGGACTTCATCTCTGACTACCTAAAGCACATGTAGAAGCCCCAATCGCAGGTTCAATAGTCCTAGCCGCTGTTCTCCTTAAGTTGGGGGGGTATGGTATTATCCGAATAATACAAACTTTACCCCTTATAAAAACAGACACGTTTCTACCACTAATTATTCTTTCTATATGGGGAGCAACCCTAGCAAACCTTACCTGCCTTCAACAAACAGACTTAAAGTCTCTAATTGCATACTCATCTGTCAGCCACATAAGCCTAGTTATCGCTGCAATCATAATTCAAACCAAATGAAGCCTATCAGGAGCCATAGCCCTAATAATTGCCCACGGGTTTACATCATCAGCATTATTCTGTCTAGCCAACACCGCATACGAACGAACTAAAACACGAATCCTAACCCTAACACGAGGATTCCACAATATCTTACCAATAATAACAATTTGGTGACTTATGACTAATCTAATAAACATTGCTACCCCCCCTAGCATAAACTTCACAGGAGAACTTATAATTGCATCCTCTTTATTTAACTGGTGTCCGACAACAATCATCATATTTGGACTCTCTATACTTATCACAGCATCATACTCACTTCATATATTTTTATCAACACAAATACACACGCCACTGTCTAATACCCCAACACACCCAACACACTCACGAGAACACCTTTTAATAATACTTCACGTCTTACCCCTTATACTTATTTCACTAAAACCAGAACTAGTGATCTAAGTGTGTGTAATTTAAAAAAAATGTCAAGCTGTGACCATGACAATAGGAGCCATCCTCACACACCTCGAGGGCGCATTATAGACCTGCTAACTCTTTTATCCGGAAATAGTACCCGGGCCCCTCTACCAAAGGATAGAAGTATTCCACTGGTCTTAGGCATCAAACTTCTTGGTGCAAATCCAAGTGGTAGAACATGGATCTAATAATCCCAACAATCACACTTACTATCTTCATATCATTAGCCTTTTCCACTTTAACAAAGCCCAAACCACACAACAAACCCAAAAACACCCTACTGTTAATATTTTTAATCAGCCTTATACCCATCAATCTTTTATTGAACAACAACCACAAACTCACACTTTCATCATCCCCACTAATTATAACCCCAACAGAAAATATTAGTATCTCAGTCACCTTAGACACACTATCACTAACATTTATACCAATTACCTTGTTCATTACATGATCCATTACAGAGTTCTCAGCCTGATATATAAAAACTGACCCAAACATTAATAAATTTATTAAATACCTCACAATATTTCTAATCGCAATAATCATCATCATCACAGCAAACAACATATACCAACTATTTATTGGCTGAGAGGGGGTTGGAATTATATCCTTTCTTCTTATTGGTTGATGAAGCGGACGACCAAATGCTAATACAGCAGCACTCCAGGCCATTATTTATAACCGCGTTGGAGATATCGGCCTAATTACAACAACCGCCTGACTCATGTCTTCATCCTCTATAAATATACAAGAACTCCTAATTCAATATGAAACTACACACATCATTCCTATGCTTGGAATTCTAGCAGCAGCAACAGGAAAATCTGCACAAATTGGAATACACCCCTGACTCCCTTCTGCCATAGAAGGCCCAACACCCGTATCAGCTCTCCTACACTCAAGCACAATAGTCGTAGCAGGCGTATTCCTACTAATTCGACTACAACCCATCCTACATAACAGCAAAAACATAACAACAACCTGCCTAATCTTAGGAGCAACTACAACTGTGTTTGCTGCTGCAGCAGCAAACACACACACCGACATTAAAAAAATCATTGCATTATCAACCACAAGCCAATTAGGCCTAATAATAACAATAGTTGGACTAAACCAACCTATATTGGCCTTCCTCCATATAACCACCCACTCGTTCTTCAAAGCCCTCCTATTCCTTTGCTCTGGGTCATTCATTCATAGCTTAAATAATGAGCAAGACGTACGAAAAATAGGGGGGCTAGAAAAAACCATACCAATAACCGCCTCCTTTCTAACAATCGCCAACCTTTCACTTATTGGAACACCATTCCTATCCGGCTTCTACTCAAAAGACACAATCATTGAAACGATGACTAACTCTTATACCAACTCTTGAACCCTTACAATTACTCTTATAGCCACCGTCATGTCAGCCTCGTACAGCATAAAAATTATTCTGCTAACACTAACCGGACATCCACGCATAAACCTCAGCCCGCACAAAGAAACCAATACTATTATTTACCCATTATTACGACTAATACTTATATCTGTATTAGCAGGCACAATAACAAAAATTTCAACGCTTCAATCAGCTGTGGTATTTACAATACCAAAAACCATCAAACTCACAGCACTAATCGCCACTATAGTCGGAATGACCCTGTCCTCAGATCTAATCTACACATCCATTAATTCTAAACCACAAACCCCCAATACTCTCAACACATTCTTCAACCAACTAGCCTTCTTCAACACCCCACACCGGTCATCCTCAATAAACATCTTAAAAACGAGCCAAAAAATCTCAACAGAACTAGTCGATCTTTGAACCCTGGAAAATTACGGACCAAAAGGTCTAATTAATTCACTTATCCCAACAATTCACCTATCGACCCAACAAAAAAATATAATTAAAAACTACATGATCACCTTCACCATAACCGCACTCCTATCTGTAACCCTTATATACATCTAAATGGACGCAGACCCCCCAACCGAGACCAACTAAGAATCACTAAAATTGAAAATAAGACTACTAACAACCCCCAAGAACACACAATCAAGCCTGCACCGCCCCCAAAATAAAACACAGCACCCCCGTTTACCTCTAAACATACAAGATCCTCACAATTAAGATAGACTAATAACCCATTAACCACCCCTACATTAACAACCAATAAAAAAACAACAAATAAAACTAACAAAAAAATAATAAGGTATTTCACCCCAGTAACCTTATAAACATCTGTCTCACCCTTCTCTACACTAACACAATAACCAAAAACCACAACTAAACCACCCAAATACACAATATACATCATCAGGGCCGCAAACGTACGACCCAGGATCACCATACACACACAACAAAAAAAAGATACTACCATAAGAGAAATTACACCATGGTAGGGGACAAAACTCACACTTAAAGCTAAAACACCAAAAACAATAAACAATAAGACCAAACCAAAAAAATAATTTATCTCTATCATAGTTCTTGCTCTAACGAGACCCGAGGTCCGAAAAACCACCGTTGTAAATCAACTACAAAAACATGTCCAACCAACACCTTCTATTAATATTTAACCTCCTACCAGTAGGCCTAAACATCTCCACGTGGTGGAACTTCGGATCAATACTATTTACCTGCTCAGCCCTACAAATCGCCACAGGCTTCTTCTTAGCAATCCACTACACAGCCAACATTAACCTTGCTTTCCCGTCAGTTATCCACATTATGCGAGATGTACCATACGGATGAACAATACAAAACCTCCATGCAATTGGAGCCTCAATATTTTTTATCTGTATTTACATTCACATCGCACGAGGCCTCTATTACGGCTCCTACCTGAACAAAGAAGTCTGACTATCTGGAACAACCCTACTAATTATTCTAATAGCCACAGCATTCTTTGGCTATGTACTACCCTGAGGACAAATATCATTCTGAGCAGCAACAGTAATCACAAACCTATTAACCGCAATCCCCTACATCGGAAACACGCTCACTACTTGGTTATGGGGGGGATTCTCAATTAATGATCCAACCCTAACCCGATTTTTCGCCCTTCACTTCATCTTACCATTTACCATCATCTCCTTATCCTCGATTCACATTATACTCCTTCACACTGAAGGCTCAAGCAATCCACTAGGAACCAACTCAGATATCGATAAAATCCCATTCCACCCCTATCATTCCTACAAGGACTCCCTACTATTATCTATTATAATCACAGCACTATTCCTAATTATATCGTTTCACCCTGATATATTCAATGACCCTGATAATTTTTCTAAAGCCAATCCTATAGTAACACCACAACACATTAAGCCAGAATGATACTTCTTGTTCGCTTACGGCATCCTCCGATCAATCCCCAACACACTCGGGGGGACAATCGCCCTAATCCTGTCAGTTTCTATTCTAATAACCATGCCATTCACCCACACCTCTAAAATTCGATCAATAACCTTCCGACCACTTTCACAACTCATATTTTGAACACTAGCTGCCACCTTTATAATAATTTCATGAGCAGCGACTAAGCCCGTAGAAGCCCCCTTTACTATAATTGGACAAATTACCTCAACACTGTATTTTCTGTTTTTCATCACCGCCCCACTACTTGGGTGATCTGAAAACAAGATTTCAACAATTAACACCTGCTCAAGTAGCTTACATTAAAGCATTGTTCTTGTAAACCAAAGACGGACCATGTCCCTAGAGCATCAAAGGAAGGAAACCTATCTCTAGTCCCCAAAACTAGTATTTTAAAATAAACTACCCTTTGAAAAAAATAAGCCCTCCGGGTACCCCCCCTACCCCCCCAAGCTTATAAATACCGCCAGACTATAATGTTCTTGACTACATTATAGTCTTTTACTTGCTATGTATAATCATACATTAATGGCTTGCCCCATGCATATAAGCCCGTATGCCTTTATGAATTCATTTTAAGTAAAATTGCCTATCTCACATACCTGTCCTACCTCATTTTTTAACGTTCCATTCATATGTAAGGGTACCTATTCTTGGTAACCATGACTATCCCGCTCCAAAGGGGGTCCCATGCCTTAGCCCAGCCCGTGAAATCCTCTATCCTTCCTTCCTAGATACTTCTGTCCTGCGTTTCACGGACATAGCTCGTAACTCCTCCCAGATTGCCTTTTAAGAGGCCACTGGTTACACCTTCAAGATCATCTCAACGGCCCGGAACCATCCCTCCCTACTTGCTCTTTAAGAGGCCTTTGGTCGCACCCTTTATCCTGGTACATTCACCCTCATGTTCTTATCACGTATGCCAGATCCACCCCTGGTAGTCTTTTTTTCTCTCTACCTTTCACTTGACCCCTCGATGCTCGTTACCGTTACCCCTCACCGGGGTAGACACGCTAGTCCGGGTGGCGCACGATTCTTGGCCTCGCATATTCCCTATAGGGATACATTCCTTAATGCTTGTTAGACATATTTTTCTCCTATACCGTATTCTCAATAATTAATTTATTATAGAATCGCCGTTGAAAAAAAAATTTTTCACTGAAAATTTTTAAAATTTGAAACAACGAGATGCGAAAAACTACAATAAGAATTAACTATGCCAAAATTCACCTTTAGCTTTTACAAATTATCTGTCACCCTCTCCGCCCAAAAACATTGAACAAACCCCGCATCTTAAATTTTATCCCGAAATCGCCTCAATTTTGTGTGTCATTTTTTGAAAAATCGTCACAAACCTCTCAAAAATCAGAAATGCTCTTTTATTATTATAAAAATACGGGATACTTAAATTTGCATCCCGAATTCATCTATATTCTTTAAGACGGCTCTCAGAACCTCCGCCGAGGCCCTCCACAAACATTAGAGGTTTTCCCTATAAATATTTATCTCTCCTAAATTTCTATAATAAAAGTTAAATACATAAAGTATTGGACTCTTAAAAAGAATCCTAAATTTAACTGTGTCTCTTAAATCCTCTGAGAGGCCCCCACACTGAAATTTATAAGACTATCACTGTA